AATAAGATGCCTGAATGAAAAAGGGTTATTTTGATAGAATAAATTATGTAATATTATACTCTTATTATGTTAACAGAATTAAACTGTCTTTTAATATCAAAAATTAATGTTCTTCATAAACTACAACATATAAAAGATAAGCTAAAATTAAGCTAATGGGTTCATACCTCATTTATGGAAAATTATCCTCTTTTTAATTAAAAAAAATTCTTCTTATATAATATTTGTGGCATTCTTATTTTTTGGTATTATATTGGTGATTTGTTCAAACAATTGACTGGGTTGTTGAATAGGAGTCGAAATAAATATAGTATCATTTTTGCCTTTTATGATAAATAAAATAAGAGTTTACTCATCTGAGTCAATAATTAAATATTTTATTATTCAGAGAATGGGTTCAAGACTATTATTCCTGTTCGTTGTTATTTTAGGAATATTATTTCAAGTAAAATATTTTATTATAATTAGTTTAATAATTAAAATTGGATCTCCTCCATTCCATTATTGATATGTTTCAGTAATTGATGGATTATCTTGACTAGTGTCTTTTTTAATTATAACTGTTCAAAGGATTATTCCCATTATTTTATTGAGTTATTTAGATATAAGATTGATTTTATTTATTGTTTTATCATGTATTTGAGGTTCATTAGGGGGACTGTGTTATTCATCAATTCGAAAAATTTTAGCATATTCATCAATTTACAATTTAAGTTGAATTTTTAGAGGGGTTATATTGATAAATTATATATGACTGGTATATTTTTTAATTTATTCCCTCTCTTTATTTTTGACTTGTTATCTGTTTTGAATAAATAACATGAATTATTTAAATCAAGTTTTTATTTTGTTTAACAATAGGGTTAAATCATTAATGTTAATAATTATTTTTATGTCAATAGGTGGATTACCACCATTTTTAGGATTTTTCCCAAAATTTATGATAATTTATTGTCTTTTGGTTAATAAAATGTATTTTTTATGTTTAATTTTAGTAATAACTGCTTTATTAGTGTTATTTTATTATTTACGAGTTGTAATGACAGGATTAATGATAGCCAATATATCTTTAAAGTTGTCAACTTTTAGGTTAAATAGTACATTATTTATAGTAAATTCTTTATTGATTGGATTTATAGTTGTAACCTTATTTAATGTTATGAATTAGTAAGGTTTTAAGTTAATAAAACTATTATCCTTCAAAGTTAAAAATATAATTTATTGTAAGCCTTAGATTTATTTTAATCACCTTTAAATTTGCAATTTAATATTATTATTAAATATAAGACTATATTGAAGAAAAAAATAGAAGAATAGGGAAGAAAATATTAGATTAGATTAGATTATTGAGAGGAAAACATATCCATAAATAAATTTACAGTTTATTACCTAATTCAGTCATCTCAATTGGGAATAAATCAATGATTAGTTATGAATAAGTGATTTTTCTCAACTAATCATAAGGACATTGGAACATTATATTTCATTTTTGGGATTTGATCGGGAATAGTAGGTACAACTTTAAGAGTTCTTATTCGTGTTGAATTAGGCATTCCTGGATCTTTTATTGGAGATGATCAAATTTATAATGTGATTGTTACTGCTCATGCTTTCGTTATAATTTTTTTTATAGTGATGCCAGTTATGATTGGAGGATTTGGGAATTGATTGGTTCCTTTGATAATTGGTGCTCCTGATATGGCTTTCCCTCGAATAAATAATATAAGTTTTTGATTATTACCACCTTCATTGACATTATTATTAATTGGTAGAATAGTTGATAGAGGTGCAGGTACTGGTTGAACAGTTTATCCTCCATTGTCAAGAGGCGTCGCACACTCAGGATCTTGTGTTGATTTAACTATTTTTTCTTTACATTTGGCTGGAGCTAGCTCAATCTTAGGTGCAGTTAATTTTATTAGAACAATTTTTAATATACGATCAATGGGAATATACATAGATCGGTTACCTTTATTTGTGTGAGCAGTATTAATTACTGCTTTTTTATTATTGCTTTCATTACCAGTTTTAGCTGGTGCAATTACAATATTATTAACTGATCGAAATTTAAATACTTCTTTTTTTGATCCTTCAGGTGGAGGAGACCCAATTTTATATCAACATTTATTTTGATTTTTTGGACATCCTGAAGTATATATTTTAATTTTGCCTGGATTTGGACTAATTTCTCACATTATCACTCAGGAGAGTGGAAAAATCGAATCTTTTGGATCACTAGGAATAATTTATGCTATAATATCAATTGGTATTTTAGGATTTGTTGTTTGAGCACATCATATATTTACAGTTGGTATGGATGTTGATACACGGGCTTATTTTACTTCTGCTACAATAATTATTGCTGTTCCAACTGGAATTAAAGTTTTTAGATGATTAGCAACTTTGAGAGGAGTTAAAATCAAGATAAGACCTTCAATTTTATGAGCAGTAGGTTTTGTTTTTCTTTTTACTATTGGTGGATTGACTGGGGTGATTTTGGCTAATTCATCAATTGATATTGTATTACATGATACATATTATGTTGTAGCTCATTTTCATTATGTGTTATCAATAGGTGCAGTATTTGCAATTTTAGGAAGATTAATTCATTGATATCCTTTATTTACTGGATTATCTTTAAATTCTAATTGATTAAAAATTCATTTTTTGATTATGTTTATAGGGGTAAATTTAACCTTTTTTCCTCAACATTTTTTAGGATTGAGAGGTATACCACGTCGGTATTCAGATTATCCTGATGCATTTATATCATGAAACATTGTATCTTCTATTGGAAGAAGAATTTCATTTATTGGAATTTTATTTTTATTGTTTATTATTTGAGAAAGATTTATTTCACATCGATTGATTTTATATTCAATTAATATAAATTCTTCTATTGAATGGTTACACAAACTTCCTCCGTCTGAGCACTCATATAGTGAGATTCCATTATTAGTTCAATTCTAATATGGCAGATGAAGTGCGATGAATTTAAGATTCATATATAAATAACTTTTGTTAGAAATTTCTAATTGATCTTATATTAATATGCAGGACGCTATATCACCATTAATAGAACAGTTAATATTTTTTCATGATCATACTTTAACTATTTTAATTATTATCACTTCAATTGTTACTTATATAATAACAGTTATTATATTTAATAATATTATTAATCGACTTTTATTAGAAGGACAATTAATTGAGTTTTTTTGAACACTTTTGCCTGCCTTAACATTAATTTTTATTGCATTTCCATCTTTACGATTATTATATTTATTGGATGAAATTAATAAACCTTTAATAACTTTAAAAATTATTGGCCATCAATGATATTGATCATATGAATATTCAGATTTTTTAAATATTGAATTTGATTCTTATATAAAATCTCAAAATGATATATTAATTAGAGAATTCCGTTTATTAGAAGTAGATAACCGAACGATTTTACCTTTTAGTACTCAAATTCGATTATTGATTTCATCATTTGATGTTATTCATTCATGAGCTATACCATCTATGAGAATTAAAGTGGATGCCGTGCCTGGTCGATTAAACCAAGCGAGAATATTTATTAATCGACCTGGTATATCATTTGGTCAATGTTCTGAAATTTGTGGAGCAAATCATAGATTTATACCTATTGTTATTGAAAGAGTTGACATAAATTGTTTTATTAATTGATTAATAAGTTATTCATTAAGTGACTGAAAGTAAGTGATGGTCTCTTAAACCAATTTATAGTAACTAACGACTACTTTTAATGATGAAAAGTTAGTTTATTATAAAAACATCAATCTGTCAGATTCAAGAAACTAAGAATGGTATTTTTCTATCCCACAAATATCTCCAATAAATTGATGTTTTATGCTTTTCTTTTTTTTATTAATTGTTACTTTAATTATAACTTTTATTTATTTTTATTTTATGAAAATTCCAAAGATGAATTTGATTAATAATTTTAATAATTTATATAATTGATTATGATAACAAATCTATTTTCAACTTTTGATCCATCAACAGGGTTATTTTCATTAAATTGATTAAGTTCTTTAATTTTATTATTATTCATGCCTATAGGGTTATGATATATTCCCAGTCGTTATGTAATTTTTATAAATAAAGTTTTAAATACAATAAGTTTTGAATTAAATTTATTAATAAATTCAGGATCTTTTGGTAGATCATTATTATTTTGTTCTTTATTTATTTTTATTCTATTCAATAACTTTCTTGGATTGTTTCCATATATTTTCACTAGATCAAGACATCTAGTATTTTCTCTTAGTTTAGCTCTTCCTCTTTGATTGACTTTTATTTTATTTGGATTTATTAATAATACAAATCATATATTTTGTCATTTAGTTCCAATAGGAACTCCAATAATTTTAATACCTTTCATGGTATGTATTGAAACTGTCAGAAATTTAATTCGACCAGGATCCTTGGCTGTTCGTCTAACAGCAAATATAATTGCCGGTCATTTACTAATAACATTATTAGGAAATAGATCAATTAATTTAGAAATTTATATAAATTTAATTATTTTAATTCAGATATTATTGATATTATTTGAATCAGCAGTTTGTATAATTCAATCTTATGTTTTTACAGTTTTAAGAACTCTGTATTATAGAGAAGTCTCTTAATGAATAATCATCCATATCATTTAGTTAATTGTAGACCATGACCTCTAACGGGGTCAATTGGAGCTCTAACTTTTGTTTCTGGTATAGTAATAATATTTCATATACAAAATTTTATTTTAATATCTTTTGGATTTTTAATTTTAATTTTAACTATAATTCAATGATGACGTGATATTTCGCGTGAAGGGACGTTTATAGGATTTCATACAATAGTTGTAGTGAGAGGTCTAAAACTAGGAATAATTTTATTTATTGTATCAGAAATTTTATTTTTTATTTCTTTCTTTTGGGGATTTTTTCATAGAAGATTAAGACCTGTCATAGAAATTGGTATAAATTGACCTCCTTCTGGAATTATGCCTTTTAATCCAATACAAATTCCTCTATTAAATACTATAATTTTACTGTGTTCTGGAGTAACAATTACGTGAGCCCATCATTCCATAATAGAAAGTAAATATAATGAATCTGTTTATGGTATTTTATTAACTTTAATATTAGGTATATATTTTACTATTCTTCAAATATATGAATATTTTGAATCATCGTTTTGTATTTCAGATTCTGTATATGGATCAACGTTTTTTGTATCAACAGGGTTTCATGGAATTCATGTTATTATTGGAAGAACATTCATTATAATTTGTTTATTACGTCAATTGAAATTTCATTTTTCTAGAGCTCATCATTTTGGTTTTGAAGCAGCTGCTTGATATTGACATTTTGTTGATATTGTTTGACTATTTTTATATGTATCAATTTATTGATGGGGTAGATAAATATTCTATTAGTATATAAGTATATTTAACTTCCAATTAAAAGGATTAACTTTTAAATAGAATAATTTTCAATGTTGTAAGTTATTGTATTATGATATTATTAATTTTATTTACTTTAATAACTCTTTTATATTTTGTGTCAACTAAATCAATAATTGATCGTGAAAAATCATCTCCATTTGAATGTGGATTTGATCCTTTTGAGTCATCTCGAATTCCTTTTTCAAGACATTTTTTTATAATTGCAGTCATCTTTCTTATTTTTGATGTTGAATTAGTGATTATTATACCTATAGTTATTGCAATATCAACTATTAATATTATTGAAATTTATTTAGTGATATTGTTATTTTTATTATTTTTAATATTAGGCTTATATCATGAATGAAAAAATAGAATGTTAAATTGAATTTAATGGGAATGTATTTAATTATAATTATTGAATTGCAATCAATAGGTGCTCAGACTAGCCATTCTTAAAGCAATGAAGTAATGAATACACTTAGTTTCGACCTAAAAAAAGAATCTTTATTCCTTTGTTTATTAATTGAAGCCAAAAATAAGGCACTTTATTGTTAATAAAGTTATTGAATATATAATTTCCAGTTAAAAGGAAATAAGAATAAAAGCAGCTGCTAACTAGCTTTTAAAGCGGTTAAATTCCGTTTTTTCCTTATTTATAAAGTTTATAAAACATTTCATTTTCATTGAAAAGAGAGGAAAAATCCTTATAAATATTTAAAAATATTTATTACCTTAATATCTTCAATATTATGCTCTAATGTTTAAGCTATTTAAATATATCATAATTAGAAATCAAGCAATAAATGTTATTATTTGAATCTTGAAATTATTTTTTCTCATATTAATATTAAATATTATAATTAATTTTATCAATTCAATCATACCTTGAGGCCCAATTTTTTCTCCTCACCCTAAATCAATTGATTTTTGAAATATAAGTGAATTTTTTAAAAAAAGAAATTGAGTATGAAAAGTTGATAGTTGTTTTAAAAATCATATAGAATTTATGAATTCTCTTGTAAATTTTTTTACTATGGATGAAAATATGGATATTTCATATCCAATTAATAACCCTAAAAAAGATAAAGCCATTGCTATTAGTTTCCCTTCTATGGGGAGAATAATTCTTACAGGATTATTAAATATGATTCATCTAAATATAGACCCTGATAAAATTGAATAAATAGATAAAATCATGATTCTCTTTAATATACTATTAAATGACTCGTTTTGTGAACTAAAACTATAATAATTAAAATTTATGTTTATTGAAAAATATGTTAATCGGGCAGAATAAAAAGATGTTATTCCAATTCCAATATATATTAATAATAAAATTAAAAAGTTAATATTTCTGGAGCATATTATTTCTATAATTAAATCTTTTGAATAAAACCCTCTCATAAAGGGTATCCCACATAATGATAAATTTGCAATATTTATGAACGTTCTAGTTATTGGTATATTATAACTTATACAGCCTATCATGCGAATATCTTGATTATTCATTAATCTATGAATCAATACTCCAGCACATAAAAAAAGTGATGCCTTAAATAAAGCATGAATAATAAGATGAAAAAAAGATAATATTGGATAACCAAATATTAAAATTGATATTATAATTCCCAATTGTCTTAAAGTTGATAATGCAATAATTTTTTTTAAGTCAAATTCAAAATTTGCAGCTAAACCTGATATAATTATTGTTAGTAATGATAACATTAAAAATACTTGAATTAAATTGAATGATATAATTAAATTTCTGAATCGAATAATTAAATATACTCCTGCAGTAACTAATGTTGATGAGTGAACAAGGGCCGATACTGGAGTTGGAGCAGCTATAGCTGCTGGAAGTCATGAAGAAAAAGGAATTTGAGCTCTTTTTGTAAATCCTGCAATAATAATTAGCATAATTATTGGACTCATTATTATCTTATTAATAAAAGATATAAAATTTCAAGATCCAAAATTTATTATTCATGCAATTAATAAAAGAATTATAACATCTCCAATACGATTTATTAATGCCGTTAGTATTCCAGCATTTCTAGAATTTAAATTTTGATAATAAACAACTAAACAATATGATACTAATCCTAATCCATCTCATCCAATAAGAATACTTACTATATTAGGTCTAATAATTAATAATACTATTGACATTACAAATATTATAATAATATAAATAAATCGATTAATATATTTATCATTTATCATATATATACCTCTATATAATATAACCATTGATGAAATAAATATAACAGTTGAAAGAAATAAGGTTGATATAAAATCAAAAATTAATGTTATATAAATATTACATGAATTAATTGTAACAATCAGTCATTCTATTATAATTGCATAATCAAAAATAATCATATTTATTGATAAAATTAATATTATTAATCTTAAAATTAATAAAATTAAAAAAATATATATATTAAGTTTATTTTTAGTAATGATCCAATATAGATTTATATTTTTAAATCCACAATTTAATGTTTTATTTTAAACTAATTGAATTATATCAATAATGTTAATTTCAAAATAATTAAATTTAATGGAATTCAATGTATTATAATTAAGAAAAATTCACGTACGTTTCCAGAATTAAAAGAATAACAACCTGAGAAAATTATTCCATGTTGGGTATGAGAGTATAGATATAAACTATAACAAGCTGATAAAAATGAAGAAAAAGATAGGAAAATTATACACAATGGATTTCAAGACATTAATCTATTTAAAATTATAATTTCTCCTGCTAGACTAATTGTTGGAGGACATGAAATATTTCTAGAAGAAATTAAAAATCATATGAGAGTTATTGAAGGCATAAATCTTAATATTCCTTTATTAATTAGGATTCTACGTCTTCCCGAACGTTCATAAGAAATATTTGCTAAGCAAAATAAAGCAGATGAACATAAACCATGCCCAATTATTATGAAATATGCTCCGATTATACCTCATATATTTATTGTTATAATTCCTCTAATAACTAATCTTATGTGAGCTACAGAAGAGTATGCAATTATAGATTTTATATCAATTTGCATTATACAAGATAATCTAATCATAATTCCTCCTATTAATGAAATAGAAATTCAGATGAATCCATAATTGATAAATATTGCTGGTATAATATATATAACACGAATTAAACCATAAGTTCCTAATTTTAAAAGAATTCCAGCCAAAATTATAGAACCAGAAACAGGTGCTTCAACATGAGCTTTTGGTAATCAAAAATGACATATAAATAATGGAACCTTAATTATGAATGCTAATGTTATCCCTAAGTAAATAAACCTATTATCTGATCTCATTAATATTATAATATTAGTTATATTATTTCTATATATATATATAATTGAAACTAATATGGGGAGAGATGCGAATAAAGTATAAAACAATAAATAATATCTGGCATTCACTCGTTCAGGTTGATACCCCCATCCTATAATAATAATTATGGTAGGGATCAAACTAGTTTCAAAAAAGATATAAAATATTATAATATTGTATGAACAAAATGATAAAATTAATAATGTTATTAATAATAACACTATAAACAAAAATAAATTTATATTATTATATTTATATAAGGGACTAGAATTAATTATTAAAAAGGTAATTCAAATTGTAAGAATAATTAATCTATATGAAATATTATCTATATGTATGTTATATCTTAGTATAATTAAATCTTTTCTAAAAAATAGGATGATAAATAACACTAAAAGAATTAGTATATTTCTTAATAACCATATATTAAATAATAAAAGGGTTAAAAATAATGAAAATAAAACTAATTTTAACATGTTTTTAAAGATATTGATAATAGTTGATCATTACCATGTGATCGAATCATATTAATCAATCTTGATAGTCCTACAACTCCTTCACAAACACTAAATGTTAGCAAAACTATTAATATATATATATCATTTAATTCAATTGATAGAAATGCAGAAAATATACAAAATAATCTTAAAATTATTAATTCTAATCTTAATAAACTTATTATGATATGTTTTCGATTTAAACATAATGAGATAATGCCCGATATAAATATAATTAAATACAATAAAGGTAATGACAAATTCATTTGTTTTAATAGTTTAAAAAAAATTTAGATCTTGTAAATCTAAGATAAATTAATAATTTTAAAACTTCAGAAGAGAGTAAAGAATCATTTCAAGCACCCAAAGCTTACATTTTTATTAAATTATCTTCTGTATGAAAATTATAATATCAATTACAATTCTATTATCAATAAATTTTATTTTTATGAAGCACCCATTATCAATGGGATCTATTTTATTAATACAAACAATACTAACTAGAATTATTTGTATATTTTATATAAATTCTTATTTTTTTTCTTATATCTTATTTCTTGTTTTTATTGGAGGAATATTAATTTTATTTATATATATATCAAGAATTGCTTCAAATGAAAAATTTTATTTTTCAATAAAATTATTAATTTTAAACATAATTATTTGAATTTTGATCATAATTATAAATACTATTAGATTTAAGATAGATAGAATTAATAAATTATTGGAAATGAATAATTTATTTGATAGATTTATAATTAAGAAATTATATATATTTCCGTCAGGAATAATAACTATTATGTTAGTTATTTATCTTCTATTTACATTGATTGTTGTTGTAAATATTATTAGAATTAAACTATCTCCTTTACGAAGAAAATTTTAATGAATGTTAAATATCACTCGACGTATACACCCATTAATTAAAATAATAAATAATTCATTAATTGATTTGCCAGCAGCTACGAATTTATCATATTGATGAAATTATGGATCGCTGCTAGGAATATGTTTAGTTGTTCAAATTTTAACTGGATTATTTTTGTCAATACATTATAATGCAGATGTAGCAAGTGCATTTGATAGATTAAGACATATTTGTCGTGATATTAATCATGGATGAATATTACGAATTTCACACGCAAATGGAGCCTCATTGTTTTTTATTTGTGTTTATTTACATGTTGGGCGAGGACTATATTATGGTTCATATAAAAATTTTGAAACTTGAGCTGTAGGAGTGATCATTTTATTAACTTTAATAGCTACTGCTTTTATAGGTTATGTCCTTCCATGGGGACAAATATCATTTTGAGGAGCAACAGTCATTACGAATTTATTGTCAGCAATTCCATATCTTGGAACAATTTTAGTAAATTGAATTTGAGGAGGATTTGCTGTTGATAATGCAACATTAACTCGATTTTATTCTTTCCATTTTATTATACCATTTGTTGTTTTAGCATTAACAATTGTACACCTTATTTTCTTGCATGTTTTGGGATCAAACAATCCACTTGGAATTAATTCAAATAATGATAAAATTCCATTCCATCCTTATTTTTCTATTAAAGATGCGCTAGGATTTTTATTAATTTTAATTATTTTTCTTTGTTATATGATACTTGAACCATATAAATTAAGTGATCCTGATAATTTTACTCCAGCAAACCCATTAGTTACTCCAAAACATATTCAACCAGAATGATACTTCTTATTTGCATATGCAATCCTACGATCTATTCCTAATAAATTAGGAGGAGTAATTGCATTATTTATATCAATTTTTATTTTAATTTTTGTTCCCTTCATAAACAATTCAAAATTTATAGGACTATTAAACTACCCTATTAATCAGATTTTATTTTGATATTTATTCATTATTTTAATTTTATTGACTTGGATTGGAGCTTGTCCTGTTGAGTACCCATATATTAAGATTGGGATACTTTTAACAACAATTTATTTTATATATTTTGTTTTAGATCCTATAATTAAATCTTTTTGAGATAAATTAATTAAATAGTTAATTAGCTTATAAGTAAAGCATTTACTTTGAAAGTAAAGAAAAGAAAATTGAGTTCTATTAACTTAATATTAATACAATTTTTAATGAACTAAATAATAGATTTAATCATGAAAAAAAAAATCAATAAATTTAAACTTACTGGTAAATATGATTTTCATGCTAAATATATTAACTTATCATAACGATAACGAGGCAAAGTACCTCGAACTCAAATAAATAAAAATGAAATTAATGTTAATTGAATAGGAAAAACCAAAGAATTAATTTTTCTACCTAGAAATATTAAACAAAATATTATACTCATAAAAATAATTCTAGCATATTCAGCTAAAAAAATAAATGCAAATCCTATACCTCTATATTCAACATTAAATCCAGAAACTAATTCTGATTCCCCTTCAGAAAAATCAAATGGTGATCGATTAGTTTCAGCTATTGATGATGAAATTCAACAAATTCTCAGAGGAAAAAACAAAAATACTAATCATATAAATTGTTGAAAAAAATAAAATTCAATTAAATTAAAACTCTCAATCATTACAATAGGGCACAAAATAATTAATACAAGACTGACTTCATATGAAATAGTTTGAGCAATTGATCGAATACAACCTAATATAGCGTAATTAGAATTTGATGATCAGCCTGTAATCATTAAACTATAAACTCCTATTCTTGTACAACAAAAAAAAAATATTATACCCATATTGAACGAAACACAATTGATTAGGTATGGATAAATAACTCACAATAGTAAAGAATTAAATAAACCTAACACAGGTCTAATCATATAAATTAAATAATTGGATAACATTGGCATATTTCTCTCTTTTAAGAATAATTTAATAGCATCTGAAAATGGTTGTAAAATACCGATAAATCCTACTTTATTTGGACCCTTACGAATTTGAATATATCTTAAAATCTTACGCTCCATCAAAGTTAAAAACGCAACACCAATCAAAATAAACAAAGCAGTAATTAAAACAGTAATTATAAACATTTTCTACATGTAATATTATTACATAATTAAATTCTAAATTTAATGCACTTCTTGCTAAAATAGAATAAATTAAATTATTTGATATGGTCCTTTCGTACTAATATCAAAAATATATTAGTAGATAGAAACCAACCTGGCTCACGCCGATTTGAACTCAGATCATGTAAGAAATTAAAGGTCGAACAGACCTAGAATATTTAGATTTTGCTCTAAACTCTTTTCTTAATCCAACATCGAGGTCGCAATCTAATTTATCGATATGAACTCTCCAAATTAATAACGCTGTTATCCCTAAGGTAATTTAATCTTATAATCAAAAAATTGGATCAATTAAGCATTAATTTATGAAAAGTTCATTTAAAGTTTTATTTATTATAATGTCACCCCAACAAAAAATAAAGTAATTTTTTCAGTTATTAATTCTAAATTCTAGTAAAACAAATTTATTTAAAATTCTATAGGGTCTTCTCGTCCCACTTATTTATTTAAGATTTTTTACTTAAACTCTAAATTCAATCTATTTTAATTAAAAAAGAAAATTTTTCATCCATTCATTCATACAAGCCTTTAATTAAAAGACTAATTATTATGCTACCTTTGCACGGTCAACTTACCGCGGCCATTAAAATATCATTGGGCAGAATAGACCTTTAATATTTTTCTAAAGGACATGTTTTTGGTAAACAGGCGAAAATTATATTTGCCTAGTTCTTAAATACAACTTATTATAATTTACTAATTTAATCATTTTAATAAAAATATTTTAATTAATTTAATTTTCTTAATATATACCTAAAATATATTAAATGTATTAAAATAAAAAATAAAATTTAACTTACTCATATAAAAAAGCTAATTGCAAGCCTATTTAATTAATTAAAATCTAAAATATTATAGAAATTATATTTAGCTTATCCTTAATATAATTAAATAAATATAAAACTTTATATTGAAATATAAGTTATAATATTTATTTTAAATTAAATTTAATTCTTAAGAAACCAGAAATATTATAGTTCGAGAGAAGTTTCATCACTAAAATTATTTTATTAATATTAATATTACAATAATTAACAAATAATTTTAAATCACTATAATTCGGGAAAAATAAATTTTTATATACAATTAATTAACCCTGATACAAAAGGTACAAATTATAATTTTACTTATTTATATTTATTGTTTGATCTTCACAGTTCAATTAAAAATATTTTTTCTATAAATAATACTAAAACTAAATAATTATTTTTACTTAAAATAATCTCAATAAATTAACTTTAAATTTAAATTATTATTCAAATTATATTGATAAATCAATAATTTTTATTAGTGTAATTAATATGCCTTAAGCTCTAATTTGCACTCTAGCCACACTTTCCAGTACAGCTACTTTGTTACGACTTATCCCACTTTATAATGGGAGTGACGGGCGATATGTACATAATTTAGAACCTAAATTCAAAAAACTATATTTAATAAATTTACTTTCAAATCCAATTTCATGATTTTCATTATAGAAAACAATTCATTTTTATAATAATGTAATCCATTCTTTCTTTAAAATTAGCTGCACCTTGACCTGACATTTTATTAATAAAATTAATGAAAATTATTCTGATAAAGCATTCTTGACAGAGGTATACAAACTTATATAAAGTGAAATCTATCGTGGGTTATCGATTATAAAACAGATTCCTCTGATTAGATAAATTACCGCCAAATTCTTTGAATTTAAAGATCATAACTATTAATAATCTAGTTGTTTTATTTACACTTTCAATAATAGGGTATCTAATCCTAGTTTTAGATAAAAGTTTATCAGACATAAAAGTAAACACATATTTATATATTATTTCACCAAAATTTAAAAATCTTACTATTAATTTATTTTTTAACTGAAACTAATATAATTAAAGTTAGAGAATCGTGTAACCGCAACTGCTGGCACGAATTTTGTCCTCTATAAATAAAATTATTATCTCTAAAATTAATAATTAATAATACTTAATACTGCGCTATAAATAACTATCATTTAGATAGTTTTTAGTCAATTTAAAGTTATGCATGTAATATAATTAAATATTTAATTTTCAAGCTAGAATAAAACTCCTC